GTATATATATTGGACCTTTTGAGGCAATTATAGATCCTGGGAGGCAATTCTAATTGGTCAATAAAAATAGATTTCAATGCTATTTCTTTTTTATTTTTTATGAGTTTATTCAGTTTATCGTGAAAGGTAAAAGGGAATAAAGGAACCGCGTGCTGATTGTTCTCTAAATGTGAGTTTTCTTCTTCCATATGTAAAAAGGGAATAAACAAATCAATCAGATTCCGGGATGCTTCATGAAGTGCTTCTTTCGGAGTTAAACTTCCGTTTGTCCATATTTCGAGAAAAAGTATCTCTTGTTTTTCATTCCCATTCCCATAAGAATGAATACTATGATTTGCATTTCGAACAGGCATGAATACAGCATCGATAGGATAACTTCCATCTTGAACGTTCTGTGGCGTTTGTATAAGATATCCGCGATTTCTCTCGATTTGTAATACAATACACAAATTGATCGGTTCCGTCAAGCTAGCTATATGTTGTGTATTATCAACTATTTCTACATAAGGTGGTAAGACGATATCCTGGGCAGTTACATATCCGGGCCCCCTGACACAAATATAGGCGTCACAAGTTTCATATAGATTACTTCTCAATACAATTTCTTTCAAATTCATTAAGATTTCATGTACCGATTCTTGAATACCCTTTATGGTAGAATATTCATGCGGTATTTTATCAAATTTTACATGTGTGATACATGTTCCTTCTATTTCTCCAAGCAAAGCTCTTCGCATCGCAATGCCTATTGTGTCGGCTTGACCTTTCAGAAGTGGAGACAGAATAAAACGCCCATAATAAAGACGTTTACTCTCTGTTCTTGATTCAACACATTTCCACTGTAGTGTCCGAGTAGATACTGTTATTTTCTCTCGAACCATAGTAATATAATTTCATTAGATCATTGAATCATTTATTTCTCTTGTTTCTCTTGAAAGTTCTTCAATGTGCATTTCTACACACGTCTTTTTTTCGGAGGTCTACAGCCATTATGTGGCATAGGGGTTACATCCCGTACAAAACTTAATAATATACCACTTCTACGAATAGCTCGGAGAGCCGCGTCTCTTCCGAGACCGGGGCCTTTTATCATGACCTCCGCTCGTTGCATACCTTGATCCACTACTGTACGAATAGCATTTCTTGCTGCGGTTTGAGCAGCAAATGGTGTCCCTCTTCTCGTACCCTTGAATCCACAAGTACCGGCAGAGGACCAAGAAACCACCCTACCCCGTACATCTGTAACGGTCACAATGGTATTATTGAAACTTGCTTGAACATGAATAACTCCCCTTGGGATTCTACGTACACTCTTACGTGAGCCAATACGTCCATTCCTGCGCGAACCAATTCTCGGTATAGCTTTTGCCATATTTTATCATCTCGAAAATATGAGTTAGAGATATATGGATATATCCATTTCATTTCATATTAAAACTGATTCCTTATTTATATCGTTTCATTTAGCGAGTGTGATTATCCCTGCCTTTGTTTATGTCTCGGATTGGAACAAATTACTATAATTCGCCCCCGCCTGCGGATTAGTCGACATTTTTCACAAATTTTACGAACAGAAGCTCTGATTTTCATATTTGTCATTCCTTATCTTAAATTGTAATTTACTTCTTGGAAGAAAAAAAGTTTATTGAGAATTCGCAATCTCGAATCGTATTCTCGCGAAAGGGGTGTTCAAGCCATTTAATCCTTCGAATCCTTGTTATCCTTCGAATCCTTGTTATCCTTTGAATCCTTCTTATCCTTCGAATCCTTGTTATCCTTCGAATCCTTGTTATCCTTCGAATCCTTCTTATCCTTCGAATCCTTGTTGCGGAGTCGATAAATTATACGTCCTTTGGTTGAATCATACCGACTTACCTCAACCTTGACTCTATCCCCCGGTAGTATCCGTATAAAACTACGTCGAATCTTTCCTGAAACATAACCTAGAATCAGATCTTCATTATCTAAACGAACCCGGAACATGCCATTGGGAAGCGATTCGGTAATTAAACCCTCATGAATCCATTTTTGTTCTTTCATTCCAGGTAAAGTCCCCTTGAAGTATCAACTAATGAAGGAGGAACAATATTAGACAACTCGTCCCTTTTCTTTTTTATTTTACAATTAAAAATTGTAAGTTTTGGGTCCAATTTGTATATTAAAAAGATTACCATATATAACACAAAATTTCTCCGCCGATTCTTTCTAGCCGAGCCTCTCGGTCTGTCATTATACCTCGAGAAGTCGAAATAATTACAATTCCCATCCCGCCTAAAATTCGAGGAATTCGTCGATAATTAGAATAGATTCGTAGACCAGGTCGACTGATCCGTTTTAAATTTAAAAGATTTCTACAGGGACTTTTCCTATTCCTTCTATGTCGTAGCGTTAAAACCAAAAAATCTTTGTTGTTTTCTCGATGTTTTCTCACGTTTTCGATAAAACCCTCTTTTAAAAGTATTTTGACAATATTTTCGGTAATATTAGTGGCTGTTATTCGAACTACTCTTTTTTTATCCATATCAGCATTTCGTATAGAGGTTAGTACCTCAGCAATAGTGTCTCTGCCCATGATGAACTAAAATTGTTGGTGACTCAAAATTTGATATAATCAACATGCTTATTTCTTTTTTTTTTTTTTTTATGAATATTTTATGAATAAAGGTATATGCGTGAGATACAATCTATTTCTCAATCCATTTCTTTCAACTATCCCATTCTAAAATAGCGGGATCCCTTTTTATATTTATAATACTTCGGGAGCTAATGAAACTATTTTAGTAAAATTAAATTGTCTTAATTCCCGGGCGATCGCGCCAAAAATTCGCGTTCCTTTTGGATTTCCTTCTTGGTCAATAACAACTGCAGCATTGTCATCATATCGGATTATCATACCGTTCTCACGTTTGAATTCTTTACAGGTACGCACAATTACAGCTCTGACCACTTCTGATTTTTCTAGGGGCATATTTGGTACGGCTTCTTTGATCACAGCAACAATAACGTCACCAATATGAGCATATCGACGATTGCTAGCTCCTATGATTCGAATACACATCAGTTCTCGAGCCCCGCTGTTATCTGCTACATTTAAATGGGTCTGAGATTGAATCATATCATTTTGTAATTTGTTCTTTTAATGCAAAGGATAAAAAAAAAGAAATATTTTTTGTCTAAAAATAAAAAAAGAAACAAATAAGCAATTTTTTTTTCACACCCAAGACTCATTTCTGTTAGTTCTACCCTTTTCTCCTTTATCCCGAAATAATGAATTGAGTCCGTATAGGCATTTTGGATGCTGCTATTGAAATAGCCCTTCTAGCTATATTTTCTTTTACTCCACCCATTTCATAAAGTATTCGACCTGGTTTAACAACAGCTACCCAATATTCCGGGGATCCTTTCCCCGAACCCATACGTGTTTCTGCGGGCCTTAGTGTAACTGGTTTGTCTGGAAATATACGTACCCATAGTTTTCCACCACGACGTGCATTTCGTGTCATTGCCCGTCGACCGGCTTCTATTTGTCTAGATGTGATCCACGCGGGTTCGAGTGCCTGAAGAGCATATTTACCGAAACAAATACGATTCCCTCGATATGATATTCCCTTCATTCTTCCTCTATGTTGTTTACGGAATCTGGTTCTTTTAGGGTTATAGTTGATGGTTGATTATGAATTCCATCTCTACTGCAGAACTGGACGTGAGAGTTTCTTCTCATCCGGCTCCTCGCGAATAAAAGAATTAAAAAACAAAAAAGATTTCGAATCTTAATTAATTAAATTAAAATGAAATAATTAACTAATTAAGATTAAGTTAAGATTAAGAAATAATTAACTAATTAAGATATTAAGATATACATGTATTTAAATAGAATCGTGGAATTTTTTGAGATTTCCTATAATCTAATCTATTAGTAATCTATAGATCTTGTTTAAATAGACAATTAAAGATTTTAGTTTCTATTTTTGAAATCATATTGTTATTTTGAAATAACAATAGAACAAATTTTTGTCTTTTTCTTTTTATCGTCCAAATTTATCAATTAAAAAAAAAAGTTTTCGCGGGCGAATATTTACTCTTCTATTTAAATTTTCGGCTTGTTTCCTGACTTCTTACAATAGATGAATTGATCTCCGGTTCATTTCGCCATCCCGACCAGTGAATCATTAAGATTCCTTTTTCACAAAAATCTTTTGCATTCACAGCTTCCATCGTTCCCATCGCTTCTTACTTAATGCTTAGGTCCAATTTTTACAACGGAGCCCATAATGTAATGCAATTTGTTCTTGAGTCAATCTTCTTAGTCTTTATTGGCTCGAAGCTCTTGATTTTTTTGTTTTGTTCTATAATTTAGAAATTTATAAGAAGAGTCATTTAATTATGTTATATTTTAATTATGTTATATAAGAATCAGTATTAATGCTTTATTACACTGCCTTTTATGAGATGACTTATAGACCTTACATATTACATATTGGAATTCTATACCATTGATATTTTTTTTCTCTCTTTCTCTCATCTTTCCATTTATATCCACATCCTTTTTCTCTATTTTGTTTTTCTATTTTCTTAAAAATCAGATTGATTTTTTTTTCAGAAACACAAAATTTCAGTTGCTACAAAGATATGACCAATATATCATATCTTGACTGGTTTTTTAGATCTAGATAATGCGAAGTAATGAGTTGGTTATTAGTTCTATGGTTAGTTATTAGTTCATACTATGGTGTTGGGCTGGTCTTTTTGAATCCTAACCCTAAAAAACCAACGAGTCACACACTAAGCATAGCAATTTTCTTAAAAAAAGTCTCAATCTAATTTTTATTCAACCTTATAGAATTAATAATTAATTGATAGTTTTGAGCAAAAGAATGAAGGGGGTTTTCTTTTTTTTTTTTATGTTAAAAAGAAAGGTTTATTATCCCCTGTCTTTATTATTCCTCGTCTATAAATATCCAAATTTTGATACCTAATACACCATAGATAGTTCGAACTGT